AACCCCAATGATGAATAAAAAAATATAAAATAGATATTCAGTTCATTTAACTTTCTTGCTAGAAATAAAAGAAATAGGGGAATTTTTATGTCTCACTGAATCACACGTAGAGATATTGATAATACACATAGAGTTAATGGTATTTCATAACTAATTGATTGAGCAGCAGCCCTTAATCCACCTAAAAAGGAATATTTATTATTTGATCCATATCCCGACATAAGAAGTCCAACGGGAGCAAGGCTTGAAACGGCGATCCATAAAAAAACACCAATACTAAGATCAGCTAGAATAAGTCGATAGCTAAAAGGAATTACTGAATAACTTAGTAAAATGGATATGACCGCTATGGATGGCCCGATACTGAATAAACGAGTATCGCCTCTAGATGGAAGAAGATTCTCTTTGAAAAGTAGTTTTGTACCATCTGCTAGAGCTTGAAGAATTCCTAAAGGCCCAGCGTATTCAGGTCCAATACGTTGTTGTATTCCTGCAGATATTTCTCTTTCTAACCAAACAATTACTAGTACACCTAGTGTGATTCCTAATACAAGAGTAAAAATAGGGACAAGCATCCATATGATCCTATAGACCTCCTTTAAGGATTCCAATCTGTAAAAAGAATTGATAGTTTGTATTTCAGTTGTATCAATTATCATTTCAACGATCAACTTCTCCCATAATGATATCTATGCTACCTAGTATCGTCATAATATCAGCCAATTTCATTCTTTTAACTAACTGAGGAAGAATTTGCAAGTTGATAAAACCCGGTGGTCGAATTTTCCATCTCCAAGGAAAAACACTCCGATCTCCTATCATAAAAATTCCCAATTCGCCTTTTGGTGCTTCAACTCTTACATAAAGTTCTTGTTTCGACAATTCAAAAGTTGGAGAAGGTTTTTTACTAATAAATCGATATTGAAAATCATTCCATTCAGGGTTTTTTATTCTATCAAAGCGTCGGATTTCTAAATTCTCATAGGGTCCCCCTGGAATTCCTTCCAGGGCCTGTTGAATAATTTTTATGGATTCTGTCATTTCACTGATTCGTACTAAATACCGCGCTAATGAATCCCCTTCTTTTTGCCATTGAACCTCCCAATCAAATTCATCGTAACACTCATAACGATCAACTTTACGAAGATCCCATTGTATTCCGGAAGCTCGTAGCATTGATCCTGATAAACCCCAATTTAGTGCTTCTTCTGCGCCAATAATGCCTACGCCTTCAACTCGTTCTAAAAAAATAGGATTCCGTGTAATAAGCTTTTGATATTCAGCAACCCCGGTTAAAAAATAATTGCAAAAATCCAAACATTTATCTATCCAGCCATGAGGTAGATCAGCAGCTACTCCTCCGATACGAAAATAATTATGCATCATGCGCATACCGGTGGAAGCTTCGAATAGGTCATATATCAATTCTCGTTCTCGAAAAATATAGAAGAAAGGAGTCTGTGCCCCAATATCTGCCATAAAAGGGCCAAGCCATAACAAATGGGAAGCGATACGACTCAATTCCAACATAATAGCTCTGATATAGCTAGCCCTTTGAGGTACTTGAATATTACCTAGCTGTTCCGGTCCATTTACAGTTATTGCTTCTGTGAACATAGTAGCTAAATAATCCCAACGCGTTACATAAGGCAAATATTGTATAATTGTTCTATTTTCCGCAATTTTCTCCATCCCTCTATGTAAATAACCCAATATTGGTTCACAGTCAATAACATCTTCACCGTCGAGAGTAACTATCAGTCGAAGAACACCATGCATTGATGGGTGGTGAGGGCCCATATTAACTATCATGAGGTCTTTTCTTGTCGTTGATGCAATCATAAGTTTTTTTTCTCGAGTCATTCTTCCGTGCGTTTCTGAAAGTAAAAAGAAGTTCATCAAAATGGAAATGAATAAGTTTAAATGGTATCACACTTCAAATTAACGAGTTTTTATTTCTCGAATACCCAACTCACGGATTAATTCTTTATAACGCCCTATATTCTTTTTTGACAAATAAGCCAGCAGCCGTTGACGTTTTCCCAAAATTTTTCGCAAACCTCTCTGAGATGAAGAGTCCTTTTTGTGCAATTCCAAATGTGAAGTAAGTCTCCTTATTTTAGTGGTGAAACTGAATACTTGAAATTCAACAGACCCTCTGTTTTCTTCGTTTTCTTTTTGAGAAATAATCGAAATGAATGAATTTTTGACCATAAAAAATGCCTTTGCTCCTTTTTTTTACAGATATGGATTTTACTGATCAGTAATAATAATGCCATTCATTTTAATGTGGTATATACAATTTATGAACTCCTAAATTTTATGAAGTAAAATCAATCAATCCAACCAATTTAAAATTGGATTTAGATAGAGGATAGAAAAGGATTGGTACTTTTTCGCATCGAAGAATTTAGACCGAAAATGAAGCAGGTTCTGTTGATTTCTTTTGCGCTCTAATTGAGACAAATTTCGTATTAGCTATTCGAATGAAATGTAAGACATGTGATGTGTTTATTTGGTGGCTTTCATATACTCTATAAGCATATAGTAAGTATATAAGTATATAGTAAGCATATAGTGAAAAAGTGTATTATTCACGAATTAAAAATTCGTGGATACATCTCTATCCTTAATATACAAAAATGACTGCCATTATTGGTATCAAACCAAGAACGATTCATACAAGCTAAATCTTCTAATCGATAATTAGGCCAAAGAAAAAGCTTTAATTTAATTAATTTATTTTTCTTTCTATCCAGATGTTTATTATCAGACGAAACTTGGTTGATGTTTTTTACATTCTTCTCGTTCCAAAATACTGAATTTCTATCTACACCATTCCTACTCTGTGAATTGAAACAAATCAGAATTCTCAATTTTCTACGACATCTAAACGATAAAATATTTTCAGGAACAGGCAAATCTAAATGAGCTTTGTGCCTAGTTTCAGTTATTCTTTGATGTGGTGAACTAGCTTCATAAAAATTATTCTTAGAAACATATCTTTGTTCTTGGTATTTTTGATTAGTTTGGTGCTTACTCTTTTGAAATAAGGAAATACCTATGATTTGATACATAATCAATTGTCCATCGTCGTTTCCAGGCAAATGAATGGGGTCTATAATCAATACTCCCTTTTTCATCAATTCTGTAGGAGTTAAACTCTTCTGAATCAACATTATATCCAAACTCATTTCTCTCTTTTGAATTGAGGATATAATAATTTTTCTTGGATCTATCAGTCTAAGGAGGAGACAATATACCTTGATATTATTGATCATTTTTTGATTCAAAGTATCGTCCCATCTCAATTGAAAAAGCAAATAACGTTTCAGGAATAAATCTAGTTCTACTTCTGTGTTACTTTTGTATTGTTTTTGCTTTTTCCCTTTTTTCATGTCTGATCTTTCATAATTTTCTTCAATGTCTTTTTCTTGTGAAAGAATAGAGCGAAGGTATCTTCGGCCTGTGGATTCTTTTTGTTCTTGATTTCGATGATTTTTAGTCGATGGTATCAAAAAACTTCTTTTTTGCTTTTCATTGATCTTTTTATTTTCACTACTTTTTTTATTTCTATTCAAATTTAAAAGAAGTAATTTACTTGGTATAAACCAAGGTTTCGTTTTATATGCATTATAAAGTAACACAAATTGTGGGAAGAACCAAAGTTCAAGATTCGATATGGGATGCTTTAACATTTTTTCATTCATTCCCATCCAATCAAAAAATACTTTGTGGGAGTTTGTTGGATTGATTTCTGGAATAATAAGATAAAAAAGATCTTTTTTATTAATTATTTGAGAATTATTAGTACCAATCGGAGTATCTTGATTTATATTAATATCGATCGCGATCCAGGTTTCAACATCTACCCTTTGTATAAGAGAAAAATTGATAATTTTCCAATCAAAATATTTTCTATCCGCAGTTTTTTCCATAGGTAGAATATCTACCTTTCCTAGAAAATTATTGATATAAATACTCTTCAGCATATCAAAAAGGGTGTCTTTATGTGTGTTATAAGAAATCTCTTGGTTCTTATTTCCTTGAAACGGAAATCTAGAAAAAAAGCATTCTGTTTTATTTTCATAATCATAATTTAAAAATTTATATGATAAAAGATCATATATATGGTATTTTTGAAAATTATCTTTTTTATTCGATTTATTCACTAATGAATAGACTTCAATTTTTTGTTGTTTTTTGGAATCAATTAATTCGTTTTTTTCATATGAATGCCGTTTGCTTAAATTTTCCTTTTTCGTCATACGACAGTGGCGAACTCTATTTCGCCACTTTTCTGATATTAATCTAGACCATCTCATCTGAGATAAATCGTAGTGATTACAGCCTTTCAACCATCTTTTCCATTGATTCATTTTATAACTCGAAACTCCTAATTTCGAATGAAACATCTCTTCTATTTCACAAGAATCCTTTATTTCAGGCTTAAGAAAAAAACGGATTCCTTGATATTGAAGAATAGATCTTAATTTATACGAGTTACTAACTTGGATTTTTGATAATTTGTAAAATACATATGCTTGTGACATGTAGGATAAGTCATAAAAATAATGTGAATTTTTTTTACTAATATTATCAAGTGGCTTTTTTATAGTTGATAGAAACGGAATTGGATTTTTATTTTTTTTATTAATATTTTCTTGCTTTCTTTCATTATTGTAAATGAACTTCTCAATAATTTTTTTTGTTGATGTAAGAAAAAGTTCTATATTCATTCTGGGAATATTAATGATAGATAAAAACATATATGTGTATATTCTTTCAATCAAGAAGTTCAAAAGGGGGGATAATTTAGAGATTAATCGAGCATTTCTTCTTTTTAATATTTTCCATTTTGCTAATCTTTTAGCATTATAACTTATTTTGTTAGGACTAATATTATTTATATTTATTCTTGTAGTGACTTTTTTCTTCTCTTTTCTAATTATTTCTGTTTGATTTCGAATTTTACTTGTTCTATCAGTCAGATCCTTCAT